ATGAAAACAACATAAAAAACTCTGGACAATTTCGAAATCAGACCAAGCGTCTTAATACATATGCAAAAAAATTCATTATTGGCCCACCATTGATTACAAGATTTAGCTTTTATGAATCGCTATTGGTTTGATACGAATAATGGCAGTCGTTTCAGTATGTTAAGGATACAGATGTATCCACAATTCATTTAGAGTTACTTAATAGCCTATTTCTTATACTATATCTCTATCCCGTGAAATTCTCGAGCCCAAAGATGGATGCATATGCTGTGTTTCATTTTGCTAAATGATATCAATTAAATGGTATATCAATTCTATAAATTGGATATAGCAATAAATAAATCAGCAAAATTCTTTTATTTTAGATAGAAGAAATGTTTCTTCTATCTAAAATAAAAGAATGTACCCTTCTATCCAAATCCAATTTGCATCGATAAAATAAATCCAAATTCCAGATTCCAGCAGTAGATGAATAATTGCAAATTTTTGTGTGTACGAGATTAGAATAACTTAAAAATAACTGACATAATTTTTTATTTTTCCTGATCAGAAAAATACATGAAAAACAAAGGAGGTAGAAAAATTTGTTGATTTATGGTTAAAGAAGAAAAACAAGAAAACAGGGGTTCTGTTGAATTTCAAGTATTCAGTTTCACCAATAAGATACGGAGACTTGCTTCACATTTAGAATTACACAAAAAAGATTTTTCATCGGAAAGAGGTCTACGAAGACTTTTGGGAAAACGTCAACGTTTGCTGGCTTATTTGGCAAAGAAAAATAGAGTACGTTATAAGAAATTAATAAGTCAGTTGGATATTCGGGAGAAGTAATTTAATCGTTCAAATTTTTTTCTTATTTTATTAGTAGTCTTATAGTAGTCTTAGATTTTGCATTTTGATGAGCCTCGTTTTGAGGAATTCATGGAATAATCCATTTTCATGGAATAAAGAATAAGAACAAGGATACATAACATAAAAAAAAGAATAGATAAGACGATATTCGCCCTCCCCCTACATATTTTATTTCTTCTCCTATACAAAAACCAGCAAGACCTACTCCATTGATAATTCCATCAATGACACCTTTATCAAAAAAATGCGTTAGTTCAGCTAATCTTCTTATACCTAGGATAAAAACCCTAGTATAGAAAAAATCTATATAACCACGATTATAGGACCAGCTGTATATCTTTTTTTTTACTTCATCCAAAAAGCTCTTTTTTGGATTCTTTTTTACAAGGGAATTTTGAAAATTCAAATTCTGAAAAAAAGAATAAGCAGATCCATAAAAGATATATGCTATGAATAGACCAAAAATTGCTAAACTTACAGAAGAAATTGCATTAGTGAGAAATTCATATGAATTTATGGAAGAATTTGAATTTTCCTGGAACAAGTTTATTGAAGGAGTTAGCCACTTTGATAATATGGTTAACTCCAATATTCTATTATCTTTTACTCCATTATCAAAATGGATTCCTATAGATCCAATGAACAAAGTAAAAAGTAATAATATAAGAAGAGGAAATAGCATAGTATTTCCCGTTTCATGAGGATAGACAAAAGTTTTTTTAGCCCCAAAGGGAGTACTAAAGGATCCTATCTTATTTCTTGTATTAGCAGGAATTTTGGGTATATTTTGTGAAAAAAAAGAAACCCCACTCTTCATTGTTGATAAAACAAAATCCCTATTGACTCCTTTGGATATACTTTTTCCCCATAAGGATATTGAATACAACGAACCTTCTTTAGTACTACTGTAATTTTGAAAATGAACACGCAAATACCCATCAAAAGTAAGTAAATATATCCGAAACATATAAAATGCAGTTAATCCTGCAGTAAAAGAGGCTATTATTCCAAAAAGGGGTGAATACAACCAACTATTACTAAGGATTTCATCTTTGGACCAGAAGCAAGCAAGAGGTGGAATACCACAAAGAGAAAGTGTACCACATAAAAAGGTAGTTCTTGTAATTGGAACGTATTTTTTTAAACCACCCATAAGAACCATATTCTGACTTTTATCTGGTGAATATCCAACAAGAGGTTCCATTGAATGAATAACGGATCCGGATCCTAAGAACAATAAAGCTTTCGAATAAGCATGAGTGATCAAATGGAATAAAGCAGCTTGATAAGAACCCATACCTAGAGCTAACATCATATAACCCAATTGAGACATTGTAGAATAGGCTAAGCTTCTTTTAATATCTCTCTGAGCAAGAGCTAAAGTGGCTCCTAAGAAGAGTGTTATTGTACCTACTAAAGAAATGAAACTCATTATCAAAGGTAGGGATATGAAAAGAGGAAGAAGTCTAGCTATAAGAAAAATCCCCGCAGCAACCATAGTTGCTGCGTGTATAAGAGCCGAAATGGGAGTGGGTCCTTCCATAGCATCAGGTAACCATACGTGAAGAGGAAATTGTGCGGATTTTGCAACTGCACCAAGGAATAATAAAAAAGCACACAAAGTAGTAAGTAAGGAATTAATCCCATTATTAGGAATCCAGTTATTAGCTATTTTGAACAAATCCCGAAACTCCAAACTACCCGTTATCCAAAAAAAACCTAAAATTCCTAATAACAGACCAAAATCCCCTACACGATTAGTTACAAAAGCTTTTTGACAAGCACTCGCTGCAATTGGCCGCGTAAACCAAAAGCCTATCAATAAATAGGAACACATTCCGACAAGTTCCCAAAAAAAATAAATTTGTATCAAATTGGAACTAGTAACCAACCCCAACATGGAAGTATTAAAAAAACTTATATAAACAAAAAATCTCAAATATCCTTCATCGTGAGACATATAATCGTCACTATAAATAAGAACTAAGATTCCTACAGTAGTAATTAGTATTAACATAATAGACGTAAGGGGGTCGACCAAGTATCCAAATTCTAAGGAAAAATCATTATTGATGGTCCAAGACCATAGATATTGATAGATAGAACTTCCATTTATTTGTTGAATAGACAGGTGAAGTGAGAATACCATAGCTATACTTAAGAGTAAAATACTAGGAAAAGCCCATATGCGACGAAGATTTTTTGTTGCTGTGGGAATAAGAAAAAGTCCAAATCCCATTGACATAATAACTGGAAGTGGGAGAAGAGGAATTACCCAGGCATATTGATATGTATGTTCCATAAGAAAAGAAATAGCAATTTTTAGTTTAAATTTATAGTTCAATTTTTCTATAAAATAAAATTGTTTCCGATTCACCAAACCTATTCTTATCTCTTTCTAAAGGAATTAAAAAAACAAAATAAGAAAAATAAAAAATACTGGAATTCTGGATTTTTCAAATTTCTCTCATTAAAATATTCCAAAATTAAGAATGGGTTTAGTTACTTAAATTAAAAAAGTCAATCAAAGAATTTCGGTATCTAGTTATTAGTTAAAAAAAAATATTTATTAAAATACAAAAAAAAATTGAATAATTTGACTTTCTAATCATTTTTTTTTTTTTTTATTTCTTTCTCTTAAAATAAAAGAGCTCTGTTGTTTCGTAATTGATTGATTGAATTCCAAAGAAAACCTATATTTATAAGAAATTCTCGAATATTGCATATTTCATATAAAAGGAAATCCTAATGACTAGAATTCTCTAAGTTTTAGAATGTCTTGTTTAAGAGACTCAGTATTTTTTTATTGGAATTCAATTATGGAATAGCTTTCTGAACTTAATTAACTATTTGAATTGAATTTGACCCTCCTTCTTTTTATATCCCCCTCTTATATGAGGGCTTATCCCCCATACCATATATTTATATATGGAGTATATTTAATATATAAATTGATTTAAATAGAAAATCTTAAAAAACTCTTGTCTTACCCACATTAGACAAAATGAACTAAAGAAGAATTTAGAATTTCAGTATCTTTCAGTATCATTTAAGTATCTTTCAGTATCTAAGTATAAATACTAAGAAAAAACAGAAAGAAGGATTGATTTGCGGCAATAGATGTCTTTCACATACAACTAGAAAAAAGTAATTCCCTTTTTGAATGGCAGTTCCAAAAAAACGTACTTCGATGTCAAAAAAGCGTATTCGTAAAAATCTTTGGAAAAAAAAGACTTATTTTTCCATAGTACAATCTTATTCTTTAGCAAAATCAAGATCATTTTATAGCGGCAACGAGCATCCAAAACCAAAAGGTTTTTCTGGGCAACAAGCAAGATTTAGAAATAATCTGAATTGAACTATCCAAAAGAAATTCCAATTATTTAATATGAATGAATAATTCGGATTAATTAATAAATGTACTTTTATGTGTCGAATTCCTCGGTACAATATTCTTAGAACCAATCCCTCCATTATCATTATATAGAACAAAAGTTTTTGGTATATTGTGTCCTCAGTATTCTTTTCCTATCAAAGAACTTTTTTTTATTTATAATAGAATCCTCGTTTTTATGAGGATTCTATTATAAAAAGTAGACTATTCTTGCAATAGGACTTACAAGCTCTATCTAATCTTATCAAAAATTCCCATATAAATGGGTTTAGGACTGGTACATCATATTAATAAGAGTGTAAAGGCTTTCATTCTATAAATTTTTCTAAAAAAAAAAAAATACAAAATTCATTTCATTGTAGTTAATGATGAACTTCTAATGTTCCTAAATTCTATGGCCTCTCCCAGTCTCGACGATTCACGATAAAATAACTATTATTCTTTTAAGTTAACTATTTATTATTTTAAATTAGCCGCCATGGTGAAATTGGTAGACACGCTGCTCTTAGGAAGCAGTGCTCAAGCATCTCGGTTCGAATCCGAGTGGCGGCATTCTCGAAAAAGAATACAATAAATTATAAAATGGATTCAATTCGAAATTTACAATTTTGTAATGGGACCTTATCGTTATGCTATTTGCAACTTTAGAACATATACTAACTCATATCTCTTTCTCAACCATTTCAATTGTGATTACGATTCATTTGATAACCTTATTAGTTCGTGAACTTAGGGGATTATGTGATTCGTCAGAAAAGGGAATGATAGCTACTTTTTTCTCTATAACAGGATTTTTAGTCTCTCGTTGGGTTTCTTCGGGACATTTTCCATTAAGTAATTTATATGAATCATTGATCTTCCTTTCATGGACTCTGTATATTCTTCATACTATTCCTAAGATACAGAACTCGAAAAATGATTTAAGCACAATAACTACGCCAAGTACTATTTTAACGCAAGGCTTTGCCACGTCGGGTCTTTTAACTGAAATGCATCAATCCACAATACTAGTACCTGCTCTACAATCTCAGTGGTTAATGATGCATGTCAGTATGATGTTACTAAGCTATGCAACTCTTTTGTGCGGATCCTTATTATCCGCTGCTCTTCTAATCATTAGATTTCGAAATTCTTTCGATTTCTTTTCACTAAAGAAAAATGTTTTTCTTAAAACATTTTTCTTTAGTGAGATTGAATATTTATATGCAAAAAGAAGTGCTTTAAAAAACACCTCTTTTCCCGTATTTCCAAATTATTACAAATATCAATTAACTGAGCGTTTGGATTCTTGGAGTTATCGTGTCATTAGTCTAGGGTTTACTCTTTTAACCGTGGGTATTCTTTGTGGAGCAGTATGGGCTAATGAGGCATGGGGATCCTATTGGAATTGGGATCCTAAGGAAACTTGGGCATTTATTACCTGGACCATATTTGCAATATATTTACATAGTAGAACAAATCCAAATTGGAAGGGTACGAATTCCGCACTTGTAGCTTCGATAGGATTTCTTATAATTTGGATCTGCTATTTTGGTATCAATCTATTAGGAATAGGTTTACATAGTTACGGTTCATTTACATTACCATCTAAATAATTACATAACATAAAACCTTCAGGTTTTTTCCTTTTTTGTTTGATTTGAGAACCCTTTGAAAAGACGTTCAAGGGGTTCTCAAAAATTCGAGATAGATCTAATTAGACTTTTTGACTTTTTTCTGAATTTTTTATTTTTCCACTCTGGAATATAGAGCGGACTGGTTAAAAAAATAAAATCCTATTTAGTATAATAATTGGATAATAGAACCTCTACCCTATCAACGGATAGAGAGAGAACAAAATCTGGATAAATACCAATTCCTATGACTGGTAAAAAGATACAGATTAAAAGAAAGAGTTCCCGTGGTCCAGAATCTACAAAATTTTTGTTTGGAACATGAAATAGCTTGTATCCATAGAACATCTGGCGTAACATAGATAATAAATAAATAGGAGTTAATATCATTCCTATTGCCATTACAAAAGTAATTAGCATTTTTGGCATTAACATAAATTTAGGACTAGTAATTAGTCCAAAAAATACTACTAATTCTGCAACAAAACCGCTCATTCCCGGCAAGGCAAGAGAAGCCATTGAAAAGCTACTAAACATGGTAAAAATTTTTGGCATTGGGATAGATATTCCCCCCAGTTCTTCGAGATAAACAAGACGCATTCTATCACAAGCCGTTCCCGCCAAGAAAAAAAGTGTAGCACCAATAAATCCATGAGATAATATTTGTAAAATAGCTCCATTTAGTCCAATGTTGGTTATGGAACCAATTCCTATAATTATGAAACCCATGTGAGATACGGAGGAGTAGGCTATTCTTTTTTTTAAATTTCGTTGACCAAGAGAAGTTGAAGCTGCATAGATTATTTGCACCGCTCCTATTATTACCAACCAGGGGGAAAATAGATAATGAGCATGCGGTAACAATTCCATATTGACCCGAATCAATCCGTATGCTCCCATCTTTAATAGAATTCCGGCTAAAAGCATACATGTACTGTAATGCGCTTCCCCATGGGTATCTGGTAACCACGTATGTAAAGGTATAATCGGCAATTTGACAGCATAAGCAATAAGGAAGCCAAAATACAGTAGTATTTCTAATGTTGTAGGGTATGATTGATTAATCAATCTTTCTAAATCTAATCCGGGTTCATTGGAACCATATAATCCCATACCCAGAACTCCAATTAAGAAAAAAATGGAACCGCCTGCAGTATACAAAATAAACTTGGTAGCTGAATACAGACGCCTCTTTCCCCCCCACATGGATAAAAGTAAGTAAACAGGAATTAATTCTAACTCCCACATGATAAAAAAAAGTAAAAGGTCTCGTGAAGAAAATAATCCTATTTGACCGCTATACATTGCTAGCATCAGGAAATAGAATAATTGCGAATTCCGAGTAACCGGCCAAGCCGCTAAAGTAGCTAAAGTAGTGATAAATCCTGTCAATAAAATAGATCCTAATGAAAGCCCATCGATTCCCAATCTCCAGTGGAAATCGAAAACATCTATCCATTTAGAATCCTCCTTTAATTGGATTAAGGGATCCTCCAATTGGAAATGATAACAGAATGCATAAGTCATTAGAAGGAATTCTAATAAACAAATAGCTATAGTATACCACCTAACGATTTTATTTCCTTTATGAGGTAAAAAGAAAATTAATGAACCTGCAAATATCGGCAAAACAACAAGTATTGTTAACCAAGGAAAATAACTCATGATAAAGTAATAAAGACAAGATACGTTTTGACCAGAAAAGCCCATGCTCGATTATTTCGAGCACAGGCTTCTTCGGTAAAGAGGAATCAGACGATTCAAGTGGAGTTTTTTGTAACGTATCAATAAGATAGAGCCATGCTGCGGGTTTCAATAAGATAGAGCCATGCTGCGGGTTGTTTCAGCCTGTAAATAAACGCGGACACTTAAAAAATCCGTTGGGCAGGCGGATTCGCATCTCTTACAACCCACACAATCTTCGGTTCTCGGCGCGGAAGCAATTTGCTTGGCTTTACATCCATCCCAAGGTATCATTTCTAATACATCCGTTGGGCAAGCTCGTACACATTGAGTGCATCCTATACATGTATCATAAATTTTTACAGAATGTGACATTGGATCTCTAAATTTTCCTTTTCAACATAAAAATTTTCGATCTGGTAAAAATGAAATTAGTACTATATAAATTAGATGTATTATAGACACCAGATGAAGCAATGGTTTATCCAAACTTTAACAAATAATGCAATATATTTCGTAATCTGTTTGTGAGAAAGCGTGAAAAGAGCCAAGAGACTTGAATTTAAGGCTTCAACAGTCATAATTATACGAATTCTACATACTAATTCGAATTAGCCAATAAATTGGCTATCATCTTTTCAATATAAATTATTGCAATATTCAAATTGCAATATCAATGAATTGCAAAAATGCAATATTCAATAAGTAAAAAACAATACTCTGAAATAACCTACTCCAAAAATGGATATTATTAAACACTAATAAGAAAATAAGATTAGATTTCTATTCATCTTAATGTTTCTTATTATTATATATGCGCCTTTGTTTAGAGGATTCTATGTCTAATTATTCAAAAAATTGGATTGATTGATACGAGTTGATTTCCTGTTACGATGGATGGAAGAAAGAATAGATAGTCCAATAGCTGCTTCAGCAGCCGCAAGGGCTATAACAAAAATTGCGAAAATGTCTCCTTTTAATTGGCGACTATCAAATAGATCAGAAAATGTTACGAGATTTAGATTAATTGAATTCAGTATAAGTTCAAGACATATTAGAGCTCTAACCATGTTTCGGCTTGTGATCAATCCATAGATACCAATCGAAAATAAATAGACACTCAAAAAAAGTACATGCTCAAACATCATTAACTAACTCCTTATCAATCTCGATTCATTTCAATATGAGGACAAGAATTGAACCGATTCAATTAATTAGAATAGAACAATTACACAACAAAAGAGAAAAGAAGGTATTTGTTGTGTTGGCAGTAGATGGGTTTTACTAAATCAAAATTGTGATTCTTTAGTTATTTATTTTATATTTGAAATTCTAAGAATTTTGACTCATTCTAAGTATTTCTTATTGTCGAGCCATAGTAATTGCACCTATTAAAGAAACTAGAAGAATTAGGGAAATGAGTTCAAACGGAAGATAAAAATCGGTTGCTAAATGAATCCCAATTTGTTGAACGTTATTTATGAGACCCTGTTCTACTATTTGGTTTGATCTTGTAGTCCAAAGAATTCCATACCACGACGTATCTGGGATAGTAGTCATTAGTGAAAAAGGAATAGTTATACAAAGGAGTAAAGTAAACCCATCCCCAATCGTCCAATAATTCTTATCTTTAGACCACTCTGAGCCGTTTACAAACATTACAGCAAATATGATCAAGACATTTATGGCTCCCACATAAATAAGAAGTTGTGCGACAGCTACAAAGTAGGAATTTAATAAAAAATAGAATAAGGATATACAAACAAGAACTAATCCCAGCGAAAAGGCTGAATAAATTGGGTTGGTAAGTAATACTACTCCTAGACCTCCTAGTAGAAGAACAAATCCCCCAAATAGCACAAGAATCTCATGTATTGGTCCAGGTAAATCCATTATGGATAAGAAGAAATTTCTAGTATAAAATTTTTCATGAACTGACTAAAACTAAAAGATTCAAGGAAGGAAAAGGGTATTAGGATATTTTTTTGTATATGCATATAAGTTGTTAAGCAGTAGTTATTCTTTTTTCGTTAGAGTTAGTAAAAATGGATTTTTCGAAAATCCTAATACCTAGTAATCCGTAATCGTTCTTGAATTCCAAGATTTTTCTTCGTCCATTTTACTTTGGGGCGAATTCCTAATTGTTTGAATTGTGTAATCTCCCATTATGGAGATTGGTAACCGACTCAAAGCAATTTGATTGTAATTCAATTCATGACGATCATAAGTAGAAAGTTCATATTCTTCAGTCATTGATAAACAATTTGTGGGACAGTATTCAACACAGTTACCACAAAATATACAAACTCCGAAATCAATACTATAATTAAGCAATTGTTTTCTTTTAATATCCTTTTCAAATTTCCAATCCACAAGGGGTAGATCTATCGGGCATACGCGAACACATACTTCACAAGCAATGCATTTATCAAATTCAAAGTGTATTCGCCCCCGGAAACGCTCCGATGTAATTGATTTTTCATAAGGGTAGTGAATCGTTATAGGTAAACGATTTGTGTGGGATAAGGTAATTATTAAACCTTGACCAATGTATCTTGCGGCGCGTATTGTTTGTTGACCATAACTAATGAACCCAGTTAGCATAGGGAACATATTCTAAATCTATATATGAAAAAGGTATGTTTCTTTCTCTTGTTTGAGAGAACTTTTGTGTTGAAAATATTCTTACTGTTATTGTATTCTTATTTATAGTGAAACTAGTTGGGAAGAAGTTGTTAATAAGAGATTGCCCAGAGAAATAGGTAAAAGAAATTTCCATCCAAGATTTAATAACTGATCCATTCTCATCCTGGGTAAAGTCCATCTTATTGTGATAGAAATGAAGAGAAATAAATAAGCTTTAGTTAATGTAATAAAGATACCTATTACCATTTCCAAAATTCCAATTATTTTATTCATTTGGAAAAATCCAAAAAAGGATATATAGGGAATAGAGAAATTCCACCCGCCTAAGTATAGAACAGTTACAAATAAAGAGGAAACTAATAAATTTAGGTAAGAAACAAGATAAAATAAACCATATTTTATACCAGAATATTCGGTTTGATAACCTGCTACTAATTCTTCTTCTGCTTCTGGTAAATCAAAGGGTAATCTTTCACATTCTGCTAAAGAAGAAATTAGAAAAACTAGAAAACCTATAGGCTGACGCCAAAGATTCCATCCAAAAAAACCATATTTGGACTGTGCTTCAACTATATCAACTGTACTTGAACTATTAGATAATCATAGTCGATGATAACATCACAGTTCCCACCGCTATTCCAAAACCGTACATGAAACCTTAGCTTCATACGGCTCCTCTATGATCAGAAAAAAGGAAAGGATTGTTTCGTTTCGGTATTATCCCCTGGGCATAGATAGAATTAGGTAAGATAAAATTGATTGGAAAGTCCAAAATTAGACCAAAGCAATTACGTCTGCTAGAATAAAAAAAAAAGCGCTTCCGAATTGATCTCACCCTTTATATAATAAAATTTTTCTTTGTTCGGTAATAACTTAATATTGGAATAAATCACCCATTATAGCAATTAATAAATGGAAAGAATTTGGCATTAGTTCATGAGGAATTCTGTATGAATAGGGATAAAGAAAGGAAAGAATAAATAAGGATCCTTTTTTGTATTGTATTCCATATCTTTTGTCCTATTCTTCTTTCCCCGGGAGGGGTATACTTAAAAAAAAAAGAATAAAGGGTTAATTCGTTCTTGATAGCCATTTCCTTAACAAGTGAATGGGAACATACTCTAGACCGGAATCTGAAGAAAGTACTGCTTGATCATTTCCACCAATTTCAAGTCCTTATTATGATTCCTTTTATGAGGAAAAATGTCTAATGATTTAGATTCTCTCATTACTAATCCTGTATATACTTTAGTGTTCCTAATCCCTCACTAACTTTTGATGGATTGCCTTATGGTTATAAGTTTAAATTATAGTAATAACTCAAAATATTCTAGTAATGGAATTCCATACCGCGAATCCTTTATTCTTGCCCGCTTCAAGATATGATGACTAATTAAACAATCTCAACCTTGGGGTAAAGAGTTTACACTGCTTATGTTTACTTGAACTTTTTTCTTGTACGTAGGAAATGAGATTTTTTATTTTTACTACAAATTAATAAGCTGTTTTGTTTCACTCATATAGCTATCGAGTTTAACTTACCAACGCGAATACAGAATAAGCAAAGGAAGATAAGCATTCCATGTATTTTAGAGGAAAAAGATCCTATTTTAACGAATCACACGTAGAGATATTGCTAGTACACAAAAAGTTAATGGTATTTCATAACTAATAGATTGAGCAGCCGCTCGTAGACCACCTGAAAAAGAATATTTATTATTTGAGCTATACCCTGCCATGAGAAGACCAATAGGAGCAATACTTGAAATCGCAATCCATAAAAAAACACCAATACTAAGATCAGCTAAAACAAAATGATATCCCAAAGGGATAACTAAAAAACTTAATAAAATGGATATCACTGCTATAGAGGGACCAATGCTAAATAAAGGAATCTCTCCTCGGGATGGGAGGATATCCTCTTTTAAAAGTAGTTTAGTTCCATCTGCTATTGCTTGAAGCAGTCCCAGGGGGCCAGCATATTCAGGACCAATACGTTGTTGTATCGATGCGGATATTTCTCTTTCTAACCACACAATTACGAGTACTTCTATTGTGATTCCCAGTAGGAGGGCCAAAATGGGTAGAATCCATATAAGTCCGTAGATTTCTTTTAATAATTCCGATTTCGAAAAAGAATTGATAGTTTCTACCTCTACCCTATCTATTATCATTTCAACGATCAACTTCCCCCATAATGATATCTATACTACCTAATATTGTCATGATATCAGCCAATTTCATTTTTTTAACTAGCTGAGGAAGAATTTGCAAATTAATAAAACCTGGTGGACGAATTTTCCATCTCCATGGGAAAAGACTATCATCTCCTACCAGATAAATTCCTAATTCGCCTTTTGGAGCTTCTACTCTTACATAAAGCTCTTGCTTTGATAATTCAAAATTGGGCGAAGGCTTTTTACCAAGAAATCTATATTCAAAATCATTCCATTCGGGATTCTTTGCTTTCTTAAAGCGTCGGGCTTCTAAATTCTCATAAGGTCCTCCAGGAATTTTCTCTACAGCCTGTTGAATAATTTTTATGGATTCCCTCATTTCACCGACTCGTACTAAATAGCGAGCTAACGAATCTCCTTCTTTTTGCCATTGGACTTTCCAATCGAATTGATTGTAAGACTCATAAGGATCGATTTTACGAAGATCCCATTGTATTCCAGAAGCTCGTAACATTGGTCCTGATAAGCCCCAATTTACAGCTTCTTCTCCGCTAATAAAACCAACCCCTTCAACTCGTTCTAAAAAAATAGGATTCTGTGTAATAAGTTGTTGATATTCAACAACTCCTTGTAAAAAATAATCACAGAAATCTAAACATTTATCCATCCATCCATAAGGGAGATCGGCAGCTACCCCTCCGATGCGAAAGTAATTATGCATCATTCGCATACCTGTAGCAGCTTCAAATAGATCATATATCAATTCTCTCTCTCTAAAAATGTAGAAAAAAGGAGTCTGTGCCCCGAGATCCGCCATAAAAGGTCCAAGCCATAACAAATGAGAAGCTATACGGCTCAATTCTAACATAATTACTCTAATATAGCTGGCTCTTTGGGGTATTTGAATATTCTCCAAGAATTCTGGTGCATTTACCGTTATTGCTTCTGTAAACATAGTAGCTAAATAATCCCATCGTGTTACATAAGGCAAGTATTGTATAATACTTCTGTTTTCCGCAATTTTTTCCATTCCTCTGTGTAAATACCCTAATATGGGTTCGCAATCAATAACATCTTCACCATCGAGAGTAACAATTAGTCGAAGAACACCATGCATTGATGGGTGTTGAGGACCCATATTGACTATCATGAGATCTTTTCTTTTAAGCGATAGACTCATATCCTTGTTCTTATTCTTTATTCCATGAAAATGGATTATTCCATGAATTCCTCAAAACGAGGCTCATCAAAATGCAAAATCTAAGACTACTATAAGACTACTAATAAAATAAGAAAAAAATTTGAACGATTAAATTACTTCTCCCGAATATCCAACTGACTTATTAATTTCTTATAACGTACTCTATTTTTCTTTGCCAAATAAGCCAGCAAACGTTGACGTTTTCCCAAAAGTCTTCGTAGACCTCTTTCCGATGAAAAATCTTTTTTGTGTAATTCTAAATGTGAAGCAAGTCTCCGTATCTTATTGGTGAAACTGAATACTTGAAATTCAACAGAACCCCTGTTTTCTTGTTTTTCTTCTTTAACCATAAATCAACAAATTTTTCTACCTCCTTTGTTTTTCATGTATTTTTCTGATCAGGAAAAATAAAAAATTATGTCAGTTATTTTTAAGTTATTCTAATCTCGTACACACAAAAATTTGCAATTATTCATCTACTGCTGGAATCTGGAATTTGGATTTATTTTATCGATGCAAATTGGATTTGGATAGAAGGGTACATTCTTTTATTTTAGATAGAAGAAACATTTCTTCTATCTAAAATAAAAGAATTTTGCTGATTTATTTATTGCTATATCCAATTTATAGAATTGATATACCATTTAATTGATATCATTTAGCAAAATGAAACACAGCATATGCATCCATCTTTGGGCTCGAGAATTTCACGGGATAGAGATATAGTATAAGAAATAGGCTATTAAGTAACTCTAAATGAATTGTGGATACATCTGTATCCTTAACATACTGAAACGACTGCCATTATTCGTATCAAACCAATAGCGATTCATAAAAGCTAAATCTTGTAATCAATGGTGGGCCAATAATGAATTTTTTTGCATATGTATTAAGACGCTTGGTCTGATTTCGAAATTGTCCAGAGTTTTTTATGTTGTTTTCATTGCAAAATGATGGATCTCCTTCCGTAACTTTCCAATTACGAGTACGAGAATTGAAAGACATGAAAATTCTCAATTCTCTACGGCGTCTAGGAGATAGATCGAATATTTTCAGGAACAAGAAAATCAGAAGAATCTTTTTCTCTATTCACTACCATTCCGCGTCTTCGACTTCTATTAGTTTCTTTTCTTCTTTAATGCAATAGCTATAGTTTGATATAGAATCCATTTCTCAAAGTAATGGAAACCATTCTCTTATAGGAAATGGTTCGAAAATCGCTATTCCACCTTTTAGGTTTAGGTATCGTGAAAAGTGATACCTGTGAAGATCGTGCATTTCAGTCACATTCAGATCCGTTTTTCGAGTCCATGATATAACCAAATTGGATGGATCTTCCACCCGTTTAGCTAAGAAAGAATAGATGCAGAGGTGGATAATAGATCGATATGAAGATCATGAGCTGCCCCATAATGAAACCGCCAGTAGTCGCGA